AAGAAACAGATGTAGAAATAGAAACAACTTCCGAAACGAAGGGGACTAAACGGGAACAAGAGGGATCCACCGAAGAAGATCCTTCTCCTTCCCTTTTTTCGGAAGAAAAGGAGGATCCGGACAAAATCGATGAAACAGAAGAAATCCGAATGAATGGAAAAGAAAAAACAAAGGATGAATTCCACTTTCACTTTAAAGAGACATGCTATAAAAATAGACCTGTTTATGAAACTTTTTATCTGGATGGGAATCAAGAAAATTCGAAGTTAGAAATATTTCAAGATAAAAAAAATATCTTCTGGTTTGAAAAACCTATTATAACTATTCTTTTCGACTCTAATCGACGGAATCGTCCATTTCGCTATATAAAAATAAAAAATGATAGATTTGAGAATACTGTAAGAAATGAAATGTCACAATATTTTTTTTATACATGTCGAAGTGATGGAAAAGAAAGAATATCTTTTACGTATCCTCCCAGTTTGTCAACTTTTTTGGAAATAATACAAAGAAAAATGTTTCTGTTCACAAAAGAAAAACTCCTCTCTGCTGAATTGTATAATCATTGGAGTTATAGCAACAAACAAAACTGGAAAAACCTAAGCCGCGAGCTTATAAATAGAGTAAAAAGTCTAGATAATAAATCTTTTATTCTAAATGCACTCAAAAAAAAGACTAGATTATCTAATGCTAGATTATGTAATGATAAGACTCAAAAAAAATACTTACCTGAAAGATATGATCCTTTAATAAATAGACCCTGCCGTGGAAGAATCAAAAACAAAAAATGGTTTTCACACCCAATGCCAAATAAAACTTCTATAAAAAATGACATAGAGAAGGTTTGGATAAATAAAATTCATGGTATTTATCTTATTATTAATTTTACTAATTATCGATACTTTGAACAAAAACTAGATACATTTGATAAAAAATTATTTTCAACAGAAATTGATTATTTCTTGAACTTAATCAACGAATTTCCTGGAAAATTAAGTTTAAATTTTAAGGGGCTCTCCTTTTTTCCAGAACACGAACAAAGAAAAATGGACTCAAAAGATCAAATAAAAATTTTTAAATTTTTATTCGACGCAGTTATTGTCAATCCCAACGATAAAAAAATTCGAAAAAGATCTATTCGAATAAAAGAAATTAGTAAAAAAGTTTTTAGATGGTCATACAAATTAATCAATGATTTGGAACAACAAGAGGGAGAAAATGAAGAGAATGTGGCAGTGAATCATGAGATTCGTTCAAGAAAAGCTAAACGTGTAGTGATTTTTACTGATAATCAGCAGAATACCGATAATAATACCAAAGATACTACTAATACTGATCAAACAGACGAAGTGGCTTTGATACGTTATTCACAACAATCGGATTTTCGCCGAGACATAATAAAAGGCTCCATGCGCGCTCAAAGACGTAAAACGGTTTCTTGGGAACTCCTTCAAGCAAATGTACATTCTCCCCTTTTTTTGGACAGAATAGACAAACCTCTTTTTTTGTCTTTTGATTTTTCCAAACTGATGAAAATAATGTTTATAAATTGGATACATAAAAACGCTAAATTCAGGATTTCAGATTATACAGAGAAAAAGACAAAAAAAGGGGAGAAAAAAGAAGAGAACAAAAGAGAAGAAGACAAAGAAGAGGAGAGGGTACAGATTGAAATAGCGGAAGCCTGGGATAGTATTCTATTTGCTCAAGTAATAAGAGGTTTCGTGTTAATAACCCAATCGACTCTTAGAAAATATATTATATTGCCCTCATTAATAATAACTAAAAATATCGTGCGTATCCTATTATTTCAATTTCCCGAATGGTCCGAGGATTTTAGGGATTGGAATCAAGAAATGCATGTTAAATGCACCTACAACGGAGTTCAATTATCAGAAACAGAATTTCCGAAAAATTGGTTAACAGATGGTATTCAGATAAAGATATTATTTCCTTTTCGTCTAAAACCTTGGCACAAATCTAAGCCCCAATTTCCTCCTAAAAATCCAATGAAAAAGAAAGAACAAAAAAATGATTTTTGTTTTTTAACAGTTTGGGGAATGGAAGCTGAACTGCCTTTTTGTTGTCCTCGAAAACGACTTTCATCTTTTGAACCCATTTTGAAAAAACTCAAAAAAAAAATTAGAAAGTTGAAAAAAAGGTGTTTTCTAGTTATAAGAGTTTTTAAAGAAAGAACAAAAAATTTTCTAAATGTCTCAAAATCAAAAGAAAGAAAAAATTGGATCTTCAAAAGCACTCTATTTTTCAAAGAAATACTAAAAGAAATTTCAAAAAGAAAACCAATTCCATTATTTGGATTTAGAGAAATATATGAATTGAATGAAACTCAAAAAGATTCGATAATAACTAATAAGATAATTCACGAATCGTCCGTTCAAATTCGATCTATGGATTGGTCTTTATTGACGGAAAAAAAAATGAAAGATCTGACTGATAGAACAAGTAAAATTCTAAATCAAGTAGAAAAAATTACAAAAGATAAGAAAAAAAGATTTATAATCTCAGAGATAAATATTAGTCCTAATAAAATAAGTTATGATGCTAAAAGATCAGGATCCTCAAAAAAGATTTTGCAAATATTGAAAATAAGAAATGGTCGATTAGTCCGTAAAGAACATTATTTTATAAAAATTTTTATTGAAAGAATATACCTAAATATCCTTCTATATATATGTATCATTAATATTTTCAAGATGAGTGCACAACTCTTTCTTGAATCAACAAGAAAAATTTTTGATAAATATATTTACAATAATGAAGAAAATCAAGAAAAAATTCATAAAACAAATCAAAATCCAATTCACTTTATTTCGATTATTAGAAAGTTACTTTCTAATAGAAATATGATTAATAAGAAATTAAAGATTTTTTGTGATTTATCCTTGTTATCTCAAACATATATATTTTACAAATTATCACAAGGCCAAGCTATTGACTTATATAAGTTAAGATCCGTGCTTCAATATCACGGAACATCTCTTTTTCTTAAAAATAAAATAAAAGAATATTTTAGAACACAAGGAGTATTTCATTCCGAATTAAGGCATAAAAAACTTAGAAATTCTGTAATGAATCGATGGAAAAATTGGTTAAAGAGTCGTTATCAATACGATTTATCTCAGATCAGATGGTCCAGATTAATAACACAAAAATGGCGAAATAAAGTAAATCAACACTGTATAACTCACAATAAAGATTTAAACAAATGGGATTTATATGAAAAAGATCAATTAATTCATTACGAAAAACAAAATAATTTTGAAGCAGACTCATTACTAAATCAAAAAGAAAAATTTAAAAAACACTATAAATATGATTTTTTAGCATATAAATTTATTAATTATGAAGATAAGAAAGACTCATATATTTATGGATCACCGTTACAAGTAACTAATAACCAAGAGATTTTTTATAATTACAACACAAGACATAAACGCAATTTATTTGATATGCTGGGAGGTATTCCTATCAATCATTATCTAGAAAAGGATGAGATTATGGATATGGAGAAAAATTCGGATAAAAAATGTTTTGATTGGAGAATTCTCCATTTTTGTCTTAGAAAGAAAATCGATATTAAGTCCTGTATCGATACAGGAACCAAGAGTAATAAAAATACTAAAACTGGAACTAATAATTATCAAATAATTGATAAAATTGATACGAAAGATCCTTTTTATTTCACAATTCATCAAGATCAAGAAATCAACCCATTAAAAAAAAAAAACACTTTTTTTGATTGGATGGGGATGAACGAAGAAATACTAAGCCATCCCATCTCAAATCTGGAACTTTGGCTATCCCAAAAATTTGTGATACTTTACGATGTATATAAGATTAAACCGTGGATCATACCAATCAAATTACTTTTTTTAAATTTTAATAGAAATTTTACTGAAAATAAAAACATCAACAGAAAGAAAAAGGGGAATCTTTTTATATCATCGCATGAAAAAAAATCTCTTGACTTAGAGAATCAAAATCAAGAAGAAAAAGAATTTGAGGGCCAAGCGGCTCTTGGATCAGTTCTCTCAAACCACGAAAAAGATATTGAAGAAGATTCTGGGGGATCAGACTCAGACATGAAAAAACGTAGAAAGAAAAAGCAATACAAGAGTAACACAGAAGCAGAGCTTGATTTCTTCCTAAAAGAGTATTTACGTTTTCAATTAAGATGGGATGATTCTTTAAATCAAAGAATAATCAAAAATATAAAAATATATTGTCTCCTGCTTAGACTAATAAATCCAAAAGAAATTGTTATATCCTCTATTCAAAGAGGAGAAATGAGTCTGGATATTCTGATGATCCAGAAAGATTTAACTCTTATAGAATTGATGAAAAAGAAACTCTTAATTATCGAACCAATTCGTCTGTCTGTAAAAAATGATGGAAAACTTATTATGTATCAAACTATAGATATTTCATTGATTCATAAGAGTAAGCACCAAATTAATCAAAGCTACCAAGAAAAAAGCCATGTTACTAAGAATAATTTTGCTGAATCCATTTCAAGACATCAAAAGATGATTGGAAATAGAGACAAAAATCATTATGATTTGCTTGTTCCTGAAAATAGTTCATCCCCTAGATGTCGTAGAAAGTTGAGAATTCTAATTTCTTTCAATTCGAAGTATAGAAATGGTATTCATATAAATATAAATACAGAATTTTGCAATAAGAATAACGTAAAAAACTATGGTCACATTTTGGATGATAAAAGCAAACATCTTGATAGAGATAAAAATAAACTAATTAAATTAAAGTTCTTTCTTTGGCCCAATTATCGATTCGAGGATTTAGCTTGTATGAATCGATATTGGTTTGATACCAATAATAGTAGTCGTTTCAGTGTGGTAAGGATGCATATGTATCCACGATTGAAAATTAGTTAATGGTACATTTTTAATATATATACCATATCTGAATCTTATCTGGTATATAAAAAAAAGATGCACACATAAAAAATATCTTTAAATTAAAAAAAAGGGGGGAGGGAAGAAGATTTTATGGTAAAAAATTCATTCATCTCGGTTATTTCACAAGAAGAAAAAGAACAAAACAGGGGATCTGTTGAATTTCAAGTAGTCAGTTTCACCAATAAGGTACAAAAACTTACTTCACATTTGGAATTACATAGAAAAGATTATTTATCTCAGAGAGGTCTACGGAAAATTCTAGGAAAACGCCAACGGCTGCTGTCTTATTTGTCAAAGAAAAATAGAGTACATTATAAAGAATTAATTAATCAGTTGGATATTCGAGAGTCAAAAACTCGTTAATTTGAAGAGTTATTTTTGAATTATTTGATTTATTAGATCTTGAATTTTGATGAACTTCTTTTCGTTTTCATTAATTTATAATTTATGGAAAAATAAACCGAGGAAAAACCTATGAATGTACCAGCTACAAGAAAAGACCTTATGATAGTCAATATGGGTCCCCACCATCCATCAATGCATGGTGTTCTTCGACTCATCGTTACTCTTGATGGTGAAGATGTTATTAACTGTGAACCAATATTAGGTTATTTACACAGGGGGATGGAAAAAATTGCGGAAAACCGAACAATTATACAATATCTGCCTTATGTAACACGTTGGGATTATTTAGCTACCATGTTCACAGAAGCAATAACTGTAAATGGACCAGAACAGTTGGGAAATATTCAAGTACCTAAAAGAGCCAGCTATATCAGAGTAATTATGTTGGAGTTGAGTCGTATAGCTTCTCATCTGTTATGGTTTGGCCCTTTTATGGCAGATCTTGGTGCACAGACTCCTTTCTTCTATATTTTCAGAGAAAGAGAATTAGTATATGATCTATTCGAAGCTGCCACCGGTATGAGAATGATGCATAATTATTTTCGTATTGGGGGAGTGGCGACCGATCTACCTCATGGCTGGATAGATAAATGTTTTGATTTCTGCGATTATTTTTTAACAGGGGTTGCTGAATATCAAAAACTTATTACGCGAAATCCTATTTTTTTAGAACGAGTCGAAGGAGTGGGTATTATTAGTGGAGAGGAAGCAATAAGTTGGGGTTTATCAGGACCAATGCTACGAGCTTCCGGGATACAATGGGATCTTCGTAAAGTTGATCATTATGAATATTACGACGAATTTGATTGGGAAGTCCAATGGCAAAAAGAAGGAGATTCGTTAGCTCGTTATTTAGTCCGAATCGGCGAAATGACGGAATCCATAAAAATTATTCAACAGGCTCTGGAAGGAATTCCAGGGGGGCCTTATGAGAATTTTGAAATCCGATGTTTTGATAGAGAAAGAGATCCAGAATGGAATGATTTTGAATATCGATTCATTAGTAAAAAAACTTCTCCTACCTTTGAATTGCCGAAACAAGAACTTTATGCGAGAGTCGAAGCCCCAAAGGGAGAATTAGGAATTTTTCTGATAGGGGATCAGAGCGGTTTTCCTTGGAGATGGAAAATTCGCCCGCCGGGTTTTATCAATTTGCAAATTCTTCCTCAGTTAGTTAAAAGAATGAAATTGGCTGATATTATGACAATACTAGGTAGCATAGATATCATTATGGGAGAAGTTGATCGTTGAAATGATAATTGATACAACAGAATTACAAGATATCAATTCTTTTTCCAGATTAGAATCCGTAAACGTAAAAGAGGTCTATGGAATTATATGGGCGCTTGTCCCTATTTTTACTCCTATATTGGGAATCACAATAGGCGTATTAGTAATTGTGTGGTTAGAAAGAGAAATATCCGCAGGGATACAACAACGTATTGGACCTGAATACGCCGGTCCTTTTGGAATTCTTCAAGCTCTAGCAGATGGAACAAAACTACTTTTCAAAGAGAATCTTCTTCCATCTAGAGGGGATACTCGTTTATTCAGTATCGGACCATCCATAGCAGTCATATCAATTTTACTAAGCTATTCAGTAATTCCTTTTGACTCTCACCTTGTTTTAGCTGATCTAAATATTGGGGTTTTTTTATGGATTGCTATTTCAAGTATTGCTCCCATTGGACTTCTTATGTCAGGATATGGATCAAATAATAAATATTCCTTTTTAGGTGGTCTACGAGCTGCTGCTCAATCAATTAGTTATGAAATACCATTAACTCTATGTGTGTTATCAATATCTCTACGTGCGATTCGTTGAAACATACAATTTATCCTGCTTCTTTCTTTCTAGGAAAGAGGTGGAATGAATTGAATAGATATCTTCATTTTTTTATTCATTATTCAGGTTGATGAACTAAATCAGATAGTTATATGAGTGAAAAAAAACAGCTTATATATTCGCAGGAAAAATATTGAGTCTCCTTTCCTATGTACAAGAGTAAAGCGGAAATAAACATAAGCAAAAGAGACCGTTCATTTACCCCAAGATTGGTTGATTAGTCATCCTGGCTTGAAGCGGGCTCAAAAAATCAACTGTATTGAGTTTTTACTATCGTTTGTATGTATTACCATACATGAAATATGTATT